TAAATCGGTCATATCTATGTAGCAACTGAAGTTTCTTTTGAATAAACTTTAATTCGAAGTTTAAACAAAATACAGAAGAAAGGTGTGGATAAATGGAAGGATGAGAGAAAGAGAGAAAAAGAATATCAATGATATAGAAATCCAATATGTAAGGTCTATGAGTCATCTCATAAAAGACAGTGTAATAAAGCATCAATACTAATCGATTCATCTATAATGAAATATTAAATGTTCTTATAGAAGAAAAAAATGAAGAAAAAAAATCAAGAGCTTCGAGCCAATAAAGACTAAGAAGGTTGACTCAAGAATAAATTGGATTATGAGCTCCGTTGTAGAATTCTGACCTAACCATTAAATACGAAGCGGTGGGAACGATGGAACCTGTGACTGCAAAAGATTTTATTGAACAAATGAATCTTACTGATTCACTAGTCGGGATGGCGAAATGAACCGGAAATCAATTCATCTATTCTGAGAAGTCACGAACAAGCGCTACGACTGAAATAGAGATTGCAAGAGTAAATATTCGCCCGCGAAAACTTTCTTTTTTTTTGAATTTGAATTGGTAAACTTGGATAAAGGACAAAAGAAAATAAAGATTTATTAGAACGTTAGAAAAAAAACTATTATTTATAAAATTTTTTATAAAAATGTTCTAATATCTATTCAAATTAATTGAAATTCCATTTTGAATCCTTTTATTCGCGAGGAGCTGGATGAGAAGAAACTCTCACGTCCAGTTCTGTAGTAGAGATGGAATTCCGAAACAACCATCAACTATAACCCCAAAAGAACTACATTTCGTAAACAACATAGAGGAAGAATGAAGGGAAGATCTTATCGAGGTAATCATATTTGTTTCGGTAAATACGCTCTTCAGGCACTTGAACCTGCTTGGATCACATCTAGACAAATCGAAGCAGGTCGACGAGCAATGACACGAAATGCACGCCGTGGTGGAAAAATATGGGTACGTATATTTCCAGACAAACCAGTTACAGTAAGACCTGCTGAAACACGTATGGGTTCGGGGAAAGGATCCCCTGAATATTGGGTAGCTGTTGTTAAACCGGGGAGAATACTATATGAAATGGGTGGAGTAGCCGAAAATCGAGCCAGAAGAGCTATTTTACTAGCAGCATCCAAAATGCCTATACGAACTCAATTAATTATTTCGGGATAAAAATGTAGAACCGACAGAAATGAGTCTCGGGGATGAAACCGCAGGTTTCTTTTTTTGGACAAACAATATTTCTTTTATTTTCTTTATCCTTTGCATTGGAAGAATAGACTAAAAAATTGATATGATTCAACATCAGACCCATTTAAATGTAGCGGATAACAGCGGGGCTCGAGAATTGATGTGTATTCGAATCATAGGAGCTAGTAATCGTCGCTATGCTTATATTGGTGACGTTATTGTTGCTGTGATCAAAGAAGCAGTCCCAAAAATGCGCCTAGAAAAATCAGAAGTAGTCAGAGCTGTAATTGTCCGTACCTGTAAAGAACTTAAACGTGACAGCGGTATGATAATACGATATGATGACAATGCTGCAGTTGTGATTGATCAAAAAGGAAATCCAAAAGGAAGTCGAATTATTGGTGCAATCCCCGAGGAATTGAAAGAATTCAATTTTACTAAAATAGTTTCATTAGCTCCCGAGGTATTATAAAATAAAATAAAATGAGATCGTGATTGGGGTATTTGAAAGAAATAGATTAAGAACTAGATTAATTCGTAGATTGTGTCTCAGGCATATACCTTGAAAATATTCATAAACCAATAAAAAAAAAAAGAAAAACATGTTAATTATATCCAATTTTCAGACACCAATAATTTTAGTTCATGATGGGTACAGACACTATTGCTGAGATAATAAACTCGATACGAAATGCTGATATGGCTAGAAAAAGGGTTGTTCGCATAGCATCTACTAATATTACCGAAAATATTGTTAAAATACTTTTCCGAGAAGGTTTTATCGAAAACGTCAGAAAACATCGAGAAAAAAACAAATATTTTTTGGTTGTAACCCTGCGACATAGAAGGAATAGGAAAAGCCCTTATAGAAAATTTTTCAATTTAAAACGGGTCAGTCGGCCCAGTCTACGAATCTATTCTTACTCTCAAGAAATTCCTAGAATTTTAGGTGGGACAGGGATTGTAATTCTTTCTACTTCTCGAGGTATAATGACAGACCGGGAGGCTCGACTAGAAGGAATTGGCGGAGAAATTTTGTGTTATATATGGTAATCATTTTAATATCCAAATGGGATCCTCTTCCTATTTATAAAAAAAAAAAGAAAGAGGGTGAGTTGTTTAATATCGTTTCTCCTCCATTAGTTGATACTTCAAGGGGGCTTTACCTGCAATGACAGAACAAAAATGGATTCACGAAGGTTTAATTACTGAATCGCTTCCCAATGGCATGTTCCGGGTTCGGTTAGATAATGAAGATCTGGTTCTAGGTTATGTTTCAGGAAAGATCCGGCGTAGTTTTATCAAGATACTGCGTGGAGACAAAGTCAAAATTGAAATAAGTCGTTATGATTCAACCAGAGGACGTATAATTTCTCGACTCGACAACGACAACGAAAACAAGGATTCAAAAGATTAGCTGGTTTTTATTCAATACGATTCGAGATGCAAAATTTCAAGAAACTTATTTTCTACCAAGAAGTAGATTCAGAATTAAGATAAGGAATGACAAATATGAAAATAAGAGTTTCTGTTCGTAAAAGATGTCAAAAATGTCGACTAATCCGTAGGCGGGGGCGCCTTAGAATAATTTGTTCCAACCCGAGACATAAACAAAGACAAGTATAATCAGACACGCTAAAAGGCTCAATGTACAAATCAAATAAGGAATCTCTTTTGACATGAAATGGATATATCCATATATTTCTGACTCATATTTATGAGATGATACAATATGCCAAAAGCTATACCGAGAACTGGTTCACGTAGGAATGTACGTATTGGTTCACGCAGGAATGTACGTATTAGTTTACGTAAGATTGTAGGTATTGGTTCACGCAGGAATGTACGTATTAGTTTACGTAAGATTGTAGGTAGAATACCAAAGGGAGTTATTCATGTTCAAGCGAGTTTCCATAATATCATTGTCACGGTTACAGATCTACGGGGTCGGGTGGTTTCCTGGTCCTCGGCCGGTACTTGTGGATTCAAGGGTACGAGAAAAGGGACACCCTTTGCCGCTCGAACTGCAACAGAAGATGCTATTGGTCCAGTAATAGATCAAGGTATGCAACGAGCAGGAGTCATGATAAAAGGTCCCGGTCTCGGAAGAGACGCAGCATTACGAGCTATTCGTCAAAGTGGTATACGATTCACTTTTTTACGGGATGTAACCCCTATGCCACATAATGGCTGTAGGCCCCCGAAAAAAAAACGTAGATAAAGTATATTATTATTATTATTGAATACTTAACTTATTTTCTTCGATATTTCTTACTTTTCCAGATCAAACTTACTTTTCCAAATCAAAGCAATTTTTTCTCAAAATCTAAACTTTCAAAGGAAGATTTTCTATGGCTCACGATGAATTTTTTCTACCAGACGGAGACATACGGTGGAAGTGTCTTGAATTAAGAGAAGACAGTGCACGTCTTCATTATGGGCGCTTTTTGCTGGCTCCACTTTTAGAAGGCCAAGCTGACCTAATAGGCATTGCAACGCGAAAAACTTTGCTTCAAGAACTAGAAGGAACGTGTATCACGTGTGCAAAATTTCTGGACGTACCCCATCAATATCTTACTATAGATGGGGTCGAAGAATCGGTCTATGATATTGTAATGAATTTGAAAAAAGTTGTATTCAGAAGTAACCAACTGTCTGGTAATGTACCTAGATTTTTGACAGGGTACTTTCGTGCCAGGGGTCCTGGACCTGCAACTGCTCGTAGTATTGTCGTAAATCCTGCTCATGTAGAAGTCATTAACAAGAACGAACATATAGCTACATTGAAACAACCAATGCAGCTATTTATTGAACTAGAAATCGAGAGAAATCGCGCATATGGTAGAAAAATAACATATACCTTTCGAGAAGGATGTTATCCTATAGATGCTAGCTTCTCGCCTGTTCTAAATGTGAATCATAGTATTCATACCTATTATTCTCCTATGAATGAAAGAAAAGAGGTGCTCTTTCTCGAAATATGGACAAATGGGAGTTTCACTCCGGTAGAAGCACTTGGTATAGCCTCCCAGAAGTTGGTTAAATTATTTGGGTTTCCTTTGCGTATCGACGAAGACAAAGAAAAAGAAAAAGAGTCAGGGCATACGGTTACTATAAAAGATTTGACTTTGGAAGATCGATGGGAAACACTAAGAAGACGACAAAAGAAAACAAAATTAGCAGTGGAATCGATTTATATTGATCAATTACAACTTTCTTCCAAGGTCTATGATTGCCTCAAAAAGGCCGAGATATATAAATTATCTCAGCTGTTGAATAAGGGTTACAAAGATCTTATGAATATGAAAATGGAATATTTTGGCATAGAAGATGCAAAAGAGATAATCTTGGCTGTAGAAAAATATTTCAAAATATTCGACAGAAATTCAGATTTTTTTTAATATAGATGTATTTTAATATAGATGTATCTAGGGATAATTCGCTTTGAAGCGACTATTCCCTAGATACACACGTCGTGTTATTATTGAATAGATGTATCTAGGGATAATTCGCTTTGAAGCGGCTATTCCCTAGATACACACGTCGTGTTATTTCACAATTGAATCAATTTAAAAAAGACCTAAAGTTAGGGATTTATCAATAGGCAATGTTGCACCAATACCCAACCAAAGAGCGACTGTGGTACCAATCAAAAAGACGGTTGTCGCTACTGGACGGCGAAATGGATTTTGGAATTTATTAACATTCTCTAAAAAGGGTACTGTTAATAATCCCGCAGGTACTGAAACCATTAAAAGAACACCCAATAATTTATTGGGCACTGTACGAAGTATTTGAA